GGACCTTTTCTAATGGGGCCTAAAACTCCAGAAATTATAAATGCCAAAATAGGAATAGCACTTGATATTATCAGAAATGCCCAGAAACTATAATATTCGTAAAGCAGAAACATAGACGAACTCCTATGAATGTGAAATAAAAATAGACCGGATTAGTTGATTCGAGTTGGAATGGAATTCATTTTCAAGTTGTCTATAACTCTTTGTTTAGTCATTGTTTAGTAAGACCAACTCGAATCGACTAGTTTCATTTGTATACTGGGGGATATGTCTCGTTTTTAAGATTTAGTGATTGGAATCCTAGTTTATTTATTTTCATTACGCTTATTTCGATTTCATATCGAAATATATTGATATGTATAGTATTATACTATCCATAGAGATTTCTACTACTATACATATACAAAACAAGTTCAACTTTTTAGCTTTCACCTCACTTCGTATAAAAAAATTCGAAACTAACCAAACTAGTTCAAATTTGAATTGTTTTGGTTAGAATTTTGAATTCTATTCTAATATTAATATGTATTAAAAAGAAAAAAAAAAAAGAGCAATTGAATATATTGAAATGCCTTTTTTTTTTTTTTTCAGTTTTATGCTCTGAATGACCCTGCTCCCCACCCAGCGAGGGAGCTTATGGGAATGATTTTCATCAAGCAAAGCAAGCGGAAGCGGCCAGTTCCAATCAACAAAGAATATACAATACTGAGGAAAAAAATTAGACAACTTTTTTTTGTATTTGAATATTCTTTATTGTTTTATTTTGTTGTAAGAATAGATTTTTTTTTATTAATTTATTTTGTTTTGATTAATTAAAATAGGGCTATACGGACTCGAACCGTAGACCTTCTCGGTAAAACAGATCGAACTAATTATTATCAAAATGGATTCGAACTCTTTCAAAGACCCAACATGCATTTTTTTTTGCATTGGGCTCTTTCATTAGCTGATATAAATATCAGCTAGTCTACCATACTTTTACCTAAAAGAAAAAAAAAAAAAGAAGATGGCTCCGTGTGCTCTCATTAATTATTTTGGTTCTGATACAGGAGCACTACCAAAGTGTTTTAGAGAAGGGGATTATCTTGACGTAGGTTTGCCTTTGGCTTAGATCAACCTAAGTTAAATGGAGTCCCTATCATCCCTGATTAAAAAACCAAATATGAAACTTCATACACCGTAAGATTCATAGGACGAAAAGATAATTTTTGAGGTCCTTATACTCATACTCATTAAGCCTAGCATTGAATAGACCGGGGATTCACCCTATCAATCAATATCTCAAATCAATGATGGGTTCGATTTATTTGGCTCCTACCTAAATAAAATGGTAGCCAATCGAGCCGAATCATTTCATTTGTCAGGCTATTGTTCTCTTGTTTTGTTACCTAAAAGGCATGGAGTAAGACATCGACTTATCAAAAAGATCAATTCTTTTGATTGCACGATAGACTTTTCTAAAAAACATTGGCGCGCGTGTAAACGAGGTGCTCTACCAACTGAGCTATAGCCCTTCCTTGTGATACATATTTATTTGATTTCTCCTATTATGTTTTGTATAGAATTTCTTGTCAAGATGAATAGTACATAGCATCATATCTCTTTAGTCCCTTTTCTTTGATTGGTATTGCTTAGAAATAATATTGAATTTATAATTCATCGATGGGATAGGTCCCCTTTTCTTTTTCTTTATGATGATAAATGACCTACTTAACTCAGTGGTTAGAGTATTGCTTTCATACGGCGGGAGTCATTGGTTCAAATCCAATAGTAGGTAGAACTTATTAGATACCACTGACTTCGGTGTCTAATAAGTTTTTCTACCCACCTTCTTTTAGTGATTTTGTATCTTTTTCATCCTATTCTATTTCAGTTTCAAATTTTTAAAATTTTCATTATATATTAAAAAAAATGCACTTGATTGTATTTGATTCTATTTAATCAGCAGAATCAAAACAAAATGGGGTGTATAAACATAAGTTTTTTTATACAGAAATTCTATTTGGATACACTGACTTGACTAGTTACGAAATAAAATCGAGAGCCTCTACGCGTGTCCTAGCTCGTCTGAGAGCTAGATTTGCCTCAATTCTTTGCCGCTTGCCCTCAGCTTTCTTCAGGTTAGCTTCCGCTATTTTAAGAGTTTGCTGGGCTTCTTGTGGATCAATGTCACTACCCTTCTCCGCATCATTTACTAAAATAGTGATCTCATTATTTCCTATTCTAGCAAAACCACCCATCAGAGCCATCGTTAACCATTGATCGTTAAGGCGTATTCTCAAAATACCTATATCTACAGCTGTGGCAATAGGCGCGTGATTTGGTAATACCCCAATTTGTCCACTATTAGTAGATAAAATGATTTCTTTCACTTTTGAATCCCAAACAATTCGATTAGGGGTGAGTACACAAAGATTTAAGGTCATTTCTTCAATTTGCTCTCCATTTCTAAGTTCGTAGCCTTCGCAGTAGCTTCATCGATGTTACCTACCAAATAAAA